TTAAAAATAAGCTAAATAAAGCTTTTGGGTTCATACCCCAAATATAGAGGAAATACCTTTTTTTTAAAAATAAAGTGCCTGAAAAAAGGATTATTCTGATAGGATAAATAATGTAATTTATTACCTTTATTATATTTTTTAGAATTAAACTAAATCTAATAATATCAAAAATTATTGTGCATCCTACACTAAAATATATTTTTTACAAAAATAAATTTTTAATTTATTCAAGAATAATATTCTTTTTTTTTATTTTTTTTTTATTTAATTCAAATAAAATATTTTTTATTTTTATCCTTTTTTTTAGAACCTTAATCTCAATTTCTTCAAATTCATGATTGGGATGTTGAATTGGATTAGAAATTAATTTACTTAGATTTATCCCCCTTATCTCTAAGTCAAATAATTTACTTAATTCAGAAGCTGCATTAAAATATTTTTTAACCCAATCAATTGCATCTATCAACTTTTTATTTTCTATCATTTTAATAATAATTTTTTTTAAAAATTTTGAAATTAATTTTATTTTTTCTATTTTAATTAATTCCTCTTTATTAATAAAAATAGGATCAGTACCTTTTCATTTTTGATTTCCTAATATTATAGAAGGATTATCCTGATTAAATTGTTTAATTTTAATAACATGACAAAAAATCTCTCCTATAATTATTTTATCTTATTATATAAATAATAAATTTATTATAATAATCTCAATAATTAATGTTATTATTGGATCTATTGGAGGATTTAATCAAATATCTTTACGAAAACTTTTAGCATTTTCATCAATTAATAATTTAGGTTGATTATTAATATCCTTAATAATCAGTGAAAATTTATGAATAATTTATATAATTATATATTCATTATTAATTTTTACTTCTTGTTTTATATTTTATTTATTTAATATTTTTTATTTAAATCAATTATTTAATATAAATATTAATTTTATTATTAAAATTTCTTTTATAATTAATTTTTTATCTCTAGGTGGTTTACCTCCTTTTATTGGATTTTTTCCTAAATGAATTATTATTAATTTTTTATTAAATTTTAAATTATTTATTATTTGTTTTTTATTTATTATAATAAGATTAATTATATTATTTTTGTATATTCGAATTATTTATTCATCTTTTATATTTTTTAATTTTAAAATAAAATGATATTTTAATTTTATTAATAATAAAATTATTATTATTATTAGTATATTTAACTTTGTTTCATTAATAGGAATAATTCTAAGAACAATATTTTTTTTTTAAGGTTTTAAGTTAACATAAACTAATAATCTTCAAAATTATTTATAAAGAATATTTCTTTAAGCCTTAATATATTCTTATAACTATATAACTTAAAATTTGCAATTTTATATCATTTTTGACTATAAAGCTTAATAATAAAAGAGAAATTTCTCGTTAATAAATTTACAATTTATCGCTTTTACCTCAGCCATTTTATTAATTAGCGAAAATGACTTTTTTCAACAAATCATAAAGATATTGGAACATTATATTTTATTTTCGGTATTTGAGCAGGTATACTAGGAACATCATTAAGAATTCTAATTCGTATAGAATTAGGAACCCCAGGATCATTAATTGGAGATGATCAAATTTATAATACTATTGTCACAGCTCATGCTTTTATTATAATTTTTTTTATAGTTATACCCATTATAATTGGAGGATTTGGGAATTGATTAATTCCTTTAATATTAGGAGCACCTGATATAGCATTTCCTCGAATAAATAATATAAGATTTTGATTATTACCTCCATCTTTAATATTATTAATTTCAAGAAGAATTGTAGAAAATGGAGCAGGAACAGGATGAACAGTGTACCCCCCACTGTCATCTAATATTGCTCATAGTGGATCATCAGTAGATCTAGCAATTTTCTCATTACATTTAGCAGGTATTTCATCAATTTTAGGAGCTATTAATTTTATTACAACTATCATTAATATACGAGTAAATAACTTATCTTTTGATCAAATATCTTTATTTATTTGAGCAGTAGGAATTACAGCATTATTACTTCTTCTTTCTCTACCTGTTTTAGCTGGTGCTATTACTATATTATTAACTGATCGAAATCTTAATACTTCATTTTTTGATCCTGCTGGAGGAGGAGATCCAATTTTATATCAACATTTATTTTGATTTTTTGGACATCCAGAAGTTTATATTTTAATTTTACCTGGATTTGGAATTATTTCTCATATTATTTCTCAAGAAAGAGGTAAAAAGGAAACTTTTGGATCTTTAGGTATAATTTATGCTATATTAGCTATTGGATTATTAGGATTTATTGTATGAGCTCATCATATATTTACAGTAGGTATAGATATTGATACTCGAGCTTATTTCACTTCTGCTACTATAATTATTGCTGTACCAACAGGTATTAAAATTTTTAGTTGATTAGCAACTATTTATGGAACTCAAATTAATTACAGACCTTCAATACTTTGAAGATTAGGTTTTATTTTCTTATTCACGGTAGGGGGATTAACAGGAGTAATTTTAGCTAATTCATCAATTGATATTACATTACACGATACATATTATGTTGTAGCTCATTTTCATTATGTATTATCTATAGGAGCTGTATTTGCAATTTTTGGGGGATTTATTCATTGATATCCTTTATTTACTGGTTTAATAATAAATCCTTATTTATTAAAAATTCAATTTATTATTATATTTATTGGAGTTAATTTAACATTTTTCCCACAACATTTTTTAGGTTTAGCAGGAATACCTCGACGATATTCAGATTACCCTGACAGATTTTTATCTTGAAATATTTTATCGTCTTTAGGTTCATATATCTCTTTAATTTCAATAATAATAATAATAATAATTATTTGAGAATCAATAATTAATCAACGATTGATTTTATTCTCATTAAATATATCCTCATCTATTGAATGATTCCAAAATACTCCTCCAGCAGAACATTCATATAATGAATTACCAATTTTAAGTAATTTCTAATATGACAGATTATATGTGATGGATTTAAAACTCATTTATAAAGGATTATCCTTTTTTTAGAATATGGCAACATGATCTAATTTAAATTTTCAAAATAGAGTTTCACCTTTAATAGAACAAATTATTTTTTTTCATGATCATTCTTTAATTATTTTAATTATAATTACAATATTAGTATCCTATATAATATTAAGAATATTTTTTAATAAATTTATTAATCGATTTTTATTAGAAGGTCAAATAATTGAATTAATTTGAACTATTTTACCAGCTATTACATTAATTTTTATTGCATTACCCTCATTACGTTTATTATATTTATTAGATGAATTAAATAACCCTTTAATTACTATTAAATCAATTGGACACCAATGATACTGAAGATATGAATATTCTGATTTTAAAAATATTGAGTTTGACTCATATATAATTAATGATTATAAATCAAATAATTTTCGATTATTAGATGTTGATAATCGAATTATTATTCCCATAAAAAATAATATTCGAATATTAATTACAGCAACTGATGTAATTCATTCATGAACAGTACCAGCAATTGGAGTAAAAGTTGATGCAAATCCTGGTCGATTAAATCAATCAAGATTTTTAATTAATCGACCAGGAATTTTTTTTGGGCAATGTTCAGAAATTTGTGGAGCCAATCACAGATTTATACCTATTGTAATTGAAAGAATTTATATTAAAAATTTTATTAATTGAGTAAATAATTATTCATTAGATGACTGAAAGCAAGTAATGGTCTCTTAAACCATAATATAGTAAATTAGCAATTACTTCTAATGAAGTTAAAGAATTAGTTAATTATATAACATAAATATGTCAAATTTAAATTATTATTTTAAATAATATTCTTTTATTCCACAAATAATACCAATTAACTGAATTTTATCTTTCATTTTTTTTATTAATATTTTTATTTTATTTAATATTATAAATTATTATATTTTTTATTATAAAAATAATATTAATAATAATAAAATTTTAAAAAAAAATAAAATTTTATATTGAAAATGATAAGTAATTTATTTTCAATTTTTGATCCTACAACTAATATTTTTAATTTATCTTTAAATTGATTAAGAACATTAATCGGAATTTTATTTATTCCATTACCTTATTGATTTATTCCTAATCGATACTTTATTTTATGAAACTTTATTATTAATAAACTTCATAAAGAATTTAAAACATTATTAGGAATTAATCAATTTAATGGATCAACTTTCATTTTTATCTCATTATTTTCATATATTTTATTTAATAATTTATTAGGATTATTTCCATATATTTTTACAAGAACTAGTCATTTAACTATATCATTAACTATTTCATTAACATTATGATTAAGTTTTATAATATATGGATGAATTAATAATACTCAACATATATTTATTCATTTAATTCCTCAAGGTACACCATCAATTTTAATACCATTTATAGTATTAATTGAAACTATTAGGAATATTATTCGACCTGGAACATTAGCAGTACGACTAACAGCTAATATAATTGCAGGACATTTATTATTAACATTATTAAGAAGAAGAAATAATAATATTCCTAATTATTTATTATTTATTTTAATTTTTATTCAAATTTTATTATTATTATTAGAATCAGCAGTTGCAATTATTCAATCTTATGTAATTTCTATTCTTAGAACTCTTTATTCTAGTGAAATTAATTAATGTTAATAAATCATAACCACCCATATCACTTAGTAAATTACAGTCCATGACCTTTAACTAGAGCTATTGGATCTTTAACTTTAGTAATTGGAATAATTAAATGATTTCATAATTTTAATATAAATATATTAATATTAGGATATATTATTATTATTTTATCAATATATCAATGATGACGAGATATTTACCGAGAAAGTACATTTCAAGGTAACCATACAATATTAGTATCAAAAGGATTACGATGAGGAATAATTTTATTTATTATTTCAGAAGTATTTTTTTTTATTTCCTTTTTTTGAGCATTTTTTCATAGAAGATTATCTCCTAACATTGAAATTGGATCAAATTGACCTCCTATAAATATTATAGTATTTAACCCTTTTCAAATTCCTTTATTAAATACTATTATTTTAATTTCTTCAGGACTTACAGTAACTTGAACTCATTATTCTTTAATAGAAAATAATTATTCACAATCAATACAAAGATTATTAATTACTATTATTTTAGGAATTTATTTTTCTATTTTACAAGGTTATGAATATATAGAAGCATCATTTTCTATTGCTGATAGAATTTATGGATCAACATTTTTTATAGCTACAGGATTTCATGGAATTCATGTTATTATTGGTACAACATTTTTATTGATTTGTTTAATTCGTCATAAAAATAATCACTTTTCAATAAAACATCATTTTGGTTTTGAAGCAGCAGCATGATATTGACATTTTGTTGATGTAGTATGATTATTTCTTTTCATTTCTATTTATTGATGAGGTAATTAACTATTATAAATATTTATATAATATATTTAGTATATTTGACTTCCAATCAAAAAGTTTAATAATTTTAATATAAATAATTATTTTATTGTTAAAATTATCGATTATTATTATTATTTTAGCAAATATTATTATAATAATTTCATCTTTATTAAGAAAAAAAATAATATGAGATCGAGAAAAATGTTCTCCATTTGAATGTGGATTTGATCCTATATCCTCAGCACGAATTCCTTTTTCACTTCATTTTTTTTTAATTACTATAATTTTTTTAATTTTTGATGTAGAAATTGCTTTAATTTTTCCAATTATTAAATTATTTAAAAGAGTAAATATTATTATTTGAACAAAAATTAGATTTTTCTTTATTATTATATTATTAATTGGATTATATCATGAATGAAATCAAAATATAATTAATTGAATTAATTAGGATTTTAGTTTATAAAAACATTTGATTTGCATTCAAAAAATACTATATTTAGTATATCTTATTAAATAAGAAGCAAAATTGCATTTAATTTCGACTTAAAAGATAGAGATTTAATTTCTCCTTATTTTTAATTGAAACCAAATTAGAGGTATATCACTGTTAATGATATTATTGAATAAAAATTCCAATTAAAGAAATATATTATAATTAAACTTCTAATTTAATTTATAGTGATTAATATCATTAATATTTCTAATTTATATAGTTTAATAAAAACTTTACATTTTCATTGTAAAAATAAAAAAATTTTTTTTTTATAAATTTTTATTTAAAGATAATTATATCACCTTAATATCTTCAATATTAAACTCTATTATTTAAGCTATTTAAATTATAATAATATTAATAATATAAAAATTATTATTCATAAAATAAATCTAAATAAATAAATTTTAAAATTATTAATTTGAAAAAAATAATAAAAAAAAGAATATTTTTTAATAATATTTAATAAACCATAACTTATATAATATTCACTCCAACCAAAATCAACTAAATTCTTTAAATTATAAGAATAATTTAAATATATATTTCTTAAACCATAAGTAAATAATTTTGGCATAAAAAATATATCACATAAAAATATTCTAAATTTATAACTAATTAAAAATTTATTTAAAGAATAAAAATTTATATTTCTAATTAAATATCCTATTAATAAACCTATAATAATAAAATAAATAACTATCAATTTTATATTAAAAGATAAATAAATTATATAAGGATAATTATAAATTAATCAATTTAATATTCTTCCAGAAAAAACTCTTATTAATAATAAAATTATTATTCTTTTTAATATAATATAATCTTCATCATAAATATTAAAAATTCTAATTAAATTATAATCATTAATTATTAAATATATTAATAAACGAATTGTATAAAATATTGTTATACCTGTAGATAAATAATACAATATAAAAATTAATAAATTTAAGTTTCTTATTATAACTATTTCTAAAATTAAATCCTTAGAATAAAACCCAGCTAAAAATGGAATACCACATAAAGATAAATTAGAAATATTTAAACATAAAGAAGTAATAGGAATATAAATTCTTAAACCTCCCATAAAACGAATATCTTGATTATCATTTATTATATGAATAATTATCCCAGCACATATAAATAATAAAGCTTTAAACATAGCATGAGTTATTAAATGATAAAAAGCTAAATCTCCAAAACCTATACTTAAAATTCTTATTATTAAACCTAATTGTCTTAAAGTTGATAAAGCAATAATTTTTTTTATATCAAATTCATAATTAGCTGAAATACCTGCTATTAATATTGTTAAACCTGATAATAATAATAATAATTTCAAAAAAAAAAAATCTAATAATAATAAATTAAAACGAATTAATAAATAAACACCAGCAGTAACTAAAGTAGAAGAATGAACCAAAGCAGAAACAGGTGTTGGAGCTGCTATAGCAGCAGGTAACCAAGAACTAAATGGAATTTGAGCTCTTTTAGTTATAGCAGCAATAATAATTATAATTTTTACATAATTTATACAATAATCATTAATTATAAATTCTAAATAAAAAATATAATTTCAACTACCATAATTTATTATTCAACAAACTACCATTAAAATTATTACATCTCCAATTCGATTAGATAAAGCAGTTAACATACCAGCATTATAAGACTTAAAATTTTGATAATAAATTACTAAACAATAAGAAATTAAACCTAAACCATCTCAACCTAAAAAAATTCTAATAATATTAGGACTAATAATTAATAAAATTATTGAAAAAACAAATATTAAAACTAAAATAATAAAACGATTTAAATTTAATTCAGAAATTATATAACTCTTACTATAATAAATAACTGAAGAAGAAATTAAACAAACAAATATTAAAAAAAATAAAGATATTCAATCTAATAAAATAGATATTACAATATTTATGGAATTAAAAGAAATTAACTCTCATTCTAAAAAAATACTTAAATTATTTATAATAAAATATAAACCAAAAAAAAAATTAACTAATATAAAAAAAAACAAAAAAAAAAAACTAATAAAACAAATATTAAATTTATAAATAACCTAAAGTAATATATTTACATCTTTGATACCACAAATCAATATTTTATTTAAATTATTTAAGTTAATTTAAAATTACTTACTTAATTTTTAAAATCATAATATAAAATAATCAATTTTTAAAATTAATAAATTTAAAGGATATCAATGTAAAAATAATATTAAATATTCACGAGAAACACCTATATAAAATCTTATTACGCTTAAATTCAATTTTCCATGTTGAGTATAAGAATATAAATATAATCTATAACCAGCTCTAAAAAATGAAATTAATATTAATATTAATATAGAAAATTTTGACCAACTAATTAAACTAATAATTAATGTTATTTCCCCTATTAAATTTATAGAAGGAGGAGCTGCTATATTTGAAGAAGATAATAAAAATCATCATAATCTTATTGAAGGTATAAAATTTATTAAACCCTTATTTAAAAATAATCTACGTCTGCCAATTCGTTCATAATTAATATTTGATAAGCAAAATATACCAGAAGAACATAAACCATGACCAATTATCAAAATATAAGATCCTAAATAACCTCAATAATTTATTGTTATAATACCCCTAATAACTAAACTTATATGAGCAACAGAAGAATAAGCAATTAAAGATTTAATATCATATTGACAAAAACATTTTATACTAATATAAACACCCCCAATTAATCTAATAATAATTCAAATATAATTAAATTTCATATTAATTTTTTGTAAAATAATTATTACACGTATTATTCCATATCCTCCTAATTTTAGTATTACACCAGCTAAAATTATTGAACCTGAAATAGGAGCTTCCACATGAGCTTTAGGTAATCATAAATGAACAAAATATATTGGTATTTTTACTAAAAAAGCTATAATTATAGATAAATATAATAAAAAGTAATTTAAATCATAAAATTTTAATATATAAATTATTAATCTATTAATCTTATTATTTAAATAAAAAATACTTATTAATAAAGGTAATGATATAAATAAAGTATAAAATAATAAATATATACCCGCTTGAATTCGCTCAGGTTGATATCCTCAACCAATAATTAATAATAAAGTAGGAATTAACCTACCTTCAAAAAATAAATAAAATAAAAATAAATTTATAATTCTGAATGTTAAATATAATAAAATTATTAAAAAAACTACATTTAATAAAAAATAAGTGATATATAAGTTATTCTTATATAAATTTTCTCTAGATATAATCATTAAACAGCAAATTCAAATTCTTAATATAATTAAACCAAAAGATAATAAATCTAATCCTATTATATATCTTATATTACTAAAATTATAAATATTTAAAGTAATATTTATAAATAAAAAAAATAACAAAAATATTATTATTTGAACCAATCAATAAATTTTTAATTGAAAACATAAAGGAATTATAAATAATATATATATTAAAAATTTTATCATTAAATTAAATTAAATCTTTGAAAATAATCATTTCCATGAGTACGAATTATTGATACTAAAATAGAAAGACCTAAAGCACCCTCACATACAGTTAAAACTAAAAAAATTATTAATATATATATATTAAATATAATATTTATTAAATATAATATTAATAAAAAATATAAGCTTAAAATAATAAATTCCAATCTTATTAACATAATTAACAAATGTTTTTTTTTAGAAACAAAAATTAAATTTCCAATTAAAAATATAAATATTATAATAAAAATTATATAAATTAACATTAATGTTTTTATAGTTTAATTAAAACATTGGTCTTGTAAATCAAAATTAAGATAAATTCTTTAAAAACTTCAAAGAAAAAGAACTTCTTTATCTATAATCTCCAAAATTATTATTTTTTTAAACTATTCTTTGATATAATTAAAATATTTTTAACTTTAAGATTAATTTTTATTTCAATCATTATATTTTTTATTAATCATCCATTATCTATAGGAATATTAATTTTAATGCAAACACTCTTTATTTGTTTAATTACAGGAATGTTAATTAATACTTATTGATTTTCATATATTTTATTTTTAGTTTTTTCTGGAGGTTTATTGGTTTTATTTATTTATGTATCTAGAATTGCATCTAATGAAATATTTATAATTACTATAAAAAATAAATTAATATTAATACTATATTTTTCATTAAATATTATATTTTCTTTATATTTTATAAATAACTTAAATTGAATAAACATAATAATTAATGAAGAAATAATAAATTTTTTTAATTCATTAATTTTTTATCAATTTAATAATATTAATTTAACTAAATTATATAATGAACAAACATATTTTTTAATAATAATAATAATTATTTATTTATTTATTACATTAATTGCAATTGTAAAAATTACAAATATTTTTTTTGGTCCATTACGATCTTTTAATTAAATAACTAATGTTAAACTATTATAAATCATTACGAAAAAATCACCCATTAATTAAAATTATTAATATATCATTAATTGATTTACCAAGACCTTCAAATATTTCATCTTGATGAAATTTTGGATCATTATTAGCCTTATGTCTAATTATTCAAATTATTACAGGTTTATTTTTAACAATATATTATTCAGCTAATATTAATTTAGCATTTTTTAGAATTAATTATATTTGTCGAGATGTTAATTATGGATGATTAATTCGAACTCTTCATGCTAATGGAGCTTCTTTTTTTTTTATATGTATTTATATACATATTGGACGAGGAATTTATTATGAATCGTTTAATTTAAAACTTACATGATTAATTGGAGTATTAATTTTATTTATATTAATGGCAACAGCTTTCATAGGATATGTATTACCTTGAGGCCAAATATCTTTTTGAGGAGCAACTGTCATTACTAATTTATTATCTGCAATTCCATATTTAGGTAATATATTAGTTAATTGAATTTGAGGGGGATTTGCTGTTGATAACGCAACTTTAACTCGATTTTATACTTTTCATTTTTTATTACCATTTATTATTTTAATATTAACTATAATTCATTTATTATTTTTACATCAAACTGGATCAAATAATCCATTAGGAATTAATAGTAATTTAGATAAAATTCCATTTCATCCATTTTTTACTTTTAAAGATTTAATTGGATTTATTATTTTAATATTAATAATTTTAATATTAACATTAACAAATCCTTATTTATTGGGAGACCCAGATAATTTTATCCCAGCTAATCCTTTAGTTACACCTATTCATATTCAACCTGAATGATATTTTTTATTTGCTTATGCTATTTTACGATCAATTCCAAATAAATTAGGAGGAGTTATTGCATTAATTTTATCTATTTTAATTTTAATTATTTTACCTTTTACATTTAATAAAAAAATTCAAGGAATTCAATTTTACCCAATTAATCAAATTATATTTTGAATTTTAATTTCAACTATTATTTTATTAACATGAATTGGAGCTCGTCCTGTAGAAGAACCATATATTATCACTGGACAATTATTAACAATTATTTATTTTAATTATTTTATTATTATACCTTTTATTAATTATTATTGAGATAAATTAATTTTTTAATTAATGAGCTTGTTTAAGCATTTGTTTTGAAAACTTAAGAAAGAATTATTATTCTATTAATTTATACTAATATATTTTTATAAAAATCAATAAATTTTTAATCCAATAAATAATAATAAATAATTTAATGAAATAGGTAAATATCTTTTTCAACATAAATATATTAATTTATCATAACGATACCGAGGTAAAGTACCACGAATTCAAATAAAAATAAAAGAAATAAATCTTAATTTTAAATAAAAAATTAAATTTAAATTATAACCTCCTATAAATATAAGAACAAATATCATTCTTATAAATAAAATTATTGAATATTCACCTAAAAAAATTAAAGCAAATCCCCCTCTTCTATATTCAATATTAAATCCTGAAACTAATTCTCTTTCCCCTTCAGCAAAATCAAAAGGAGTCCGATTAGTTTCAGCTATTAATGAAGATAAAAATATTATTCTTAAAGGAAATATAGTTAATAAAAATCAAACTAAATTTTGATATTCAAAAAATTTAATAATATTTAAACTCATAACTATAATTAATATTGATATTATAATTAAAGCTAAACTAACTTCATATGAAATAGTTTGAGCAACAGCACGTAAACCACCTAATAATGAATAATTTGAATTTGAAGATCAACCAGCAATTAATAATGTATAAACCCCTAAACTAATTACTCTTAAAAAAAATAAAATTCCTAAATCAAATGAAATAAAATTAAAATAATAAGGAATTAATATCCATACAATTAAAGATAAAATAAAACCAATAATTGGAGATAAATAATAAAATAAATAATTAGATGAATTTAAATAAATCATTTCTTTAGTAAATAATTTAATACCATCTGAAAAAGGTTGTAATATACCAATAAAACCAACCTTATTTGGACCTTTACGAATTTGTATATATCTTAAAATTTTTCGTTCTATTAATGTTAAAAAAGCTAATCTAATTATAACCCCTACTACTAAAATTAGATAACCAAATAAAATATTAAAATAATCAATAAATATCATATACTATGTATATAATTTATTTATATATAAATGATTTCTAAAATCAACACATTTTTTCTGTCAAAATAGTTATATTTAATAACTATTAATAAAATTCATTATAAAAAAAATTATTTTAAATATTTGATCCTTTCGTACTAAAATATTTTATTTATTTAAAGATAGAAACCAACCTGGCTTACACCGGTTTGAACTCAGATCATGTAAGATTTTAATGATCGAACAGATCAAAACTTTAAACTTTTGCATTTAAATTTTATCTTAATCCAACATCGAGGTCGCAAACTTTTTTTTTTATTTGTACTAAAAAAAAATATTACGCTGTTATCCCTAAGGTAATTTTTTCTTATAATCTTTATTTAGGATCATTGACTCATTTACCTATGATAATTAAAAAAAAAAGTTAATTTAATTTTTTTATCACCCCAACAAAATAATTTATAATATTTAATATTAAAATTTTATATAAATATTATAAATTATAAATTATAAAACTCTATAGGGTCTTCTCGTCTTTTAAAAATATTTTAGCTTTTTAACTAAAAAATTAAATTTTAATTATAAATAAGAAACAGTTTATATTTCATCTAATCCTTCATACAAGTCTTCAATTAAAAGACTAATGATTATGCTACCTTTGTACAGTCAAATTACTGCAGCCCTTCAATTTTTAATCAGTGGGCAGATTGGACTTTAAATTAAATCAAAAAGACATGTTTTTGTTAAACAGGTGAATATAAAATTTTGCCGAATTCTTTTTAATTAAATCAAAATATATAATATTTTTATTAAATCAATTATACTAATTTTATCATTATTTCTAATTCATATATATATATATATTAAAAATCATATTTTTATAAAAAATTAAATTTATTTTAAATTTTATTTATTTTAAAATTTTTTATAAAAAATTTTAATTTTTAAACAATATAAATTTTAAAAATTTTAAATAAAAAAAAAATATTATAAATTTTTAATTTAAAGCTTATCCCTTAAATTATAAAAATTATTTTTATTTAAATTATTTATTTAATTTAAATAAATAAAAATAAATTTAAAATTAAATTTTTTTCTAAAATAACCAGATATATTTAAAAACGATTAACATTTCATTTCTAATTAATTATTTAAAATAATTATTTAACATTAAATTTATTAATTAATTAGCTCTTTTAAATTCGAAATATTTAAAATTTTAAAAATTATTTAATAAACTCTGATACACAAGATACAATAAATTAAAATTACTTTTAAATAAATTTGTTTTCATTTATTTCAAAATTCTATTACTATACTAATTCACTATAAAATTTCTAATTTTTTCTATTAAAATACTTTAACCCCCTATTTTAATATTAAAATTACTTTTATTAAATTTAAATTATCAATTTATATTTTTTAGATTAATTAAAAATTAATATCTTTTCAATGTAAATGAAATACTTTTATTAAGATATAATCTAAATTCTAGAAACACTTTCCAGTACTTCTACTTTGTTACGACTTATTTCAATTTTAAAATGAAAGCGACGGGCAATATGTACATATTCTAATTTTTAATCATTTTATTATATTAAATAAAATTACATTTAAATCCACTTTTATTTTTATTTTAAAAAAAAAAAATTCATTTAAATAAATTTATTGTAATCCATTATATTCTTAATTATAATCTACATCTTGATCTGAATTAATTTTTAATATTAATTTTTAAATATTATTTTTATTTAAAAATATTTTTTTAACAACGATATATAAAATTTTAAATTAAGTAAATTTAATCGTGGGTTATCAATTATTAAACAGATTCCTCTAAATGAACTAAAATACCGCCAAATTATTTAAGTTTCAATAAATTATTATTTACTATTTTAGTATTTTAATTTAAATTTTAATAATAGGGTATCTAATCCTAGTCTTTTTATAAATTTATTAAATCATAAAAATTTTATAAATTTTTATTAAATTAAAATTTTACTTAATAATTTAATTTTTAATTTAATTTTATTTATTTATTTTAATACTGAAAAATTTTAATTAAATTTTTGTATAACCGCAACTGCTGGCACAAAATTAGTTATTTATTTTTTAATTACTAAATCTTAATTTCTTAAATAATTTAAAATTGATTACTACAAATAAATTAATTATTATTAAAATAAACAAAATTCAACACTAAAATTTGTATGTAAAACAAATTTAAATAAAATTATAAAACTATAAAATTTTTTTTATATACACATTATTTTTTATAGATTTTTTTTTTTTTTTTTTTACGTAAAAATTAATAAACACATTAAACAATTAATAATCTTTCTCTCTCTATTTTCTAATATTAAAATTGAAAATATATATCATTATAAATCCTATAATGTTCTAATATAAATAACTTCATATTAATTTAGTTATATTTATTTAGGTTAAATTAATATATTTTTTATTTTAATATATATAATAATTTAATTAATTATAAAATTAATAATTAATTAAATATTTAATATTATATATATATATACACACGTACGCGTATATAAATAAAATATATAAGCATTTATCTTAAAATTACGAAACCGTTTTTAATAAATTTCATAATAAATAAAA